TTAGGGCTCCCTTTTACAAATGAATTGATTAAGTCCAAATTCTGGAAAAATGAATAAACAGACCCATATAAAATATATGCTATGAATAATCCAAAAATTGCTATACTTACTGAAAAAATTGAATTTGTAAAAAATTCATACCAATTCACAGAATAATTCGAATTTTGATGGAAAAGATTTTGGGATGGGGTTAACCATTTCGATAATATATCAAAATCCATTACCCCTTGATCAAAAGAAATTCCTATTGATCCAACGAACAAAGTAAATAGTACCAATACAAGCAGAGGAAATAGCATAGTATTGTCTGATTCATGAGGATATATGGAAGTATATTTATTTCCAAAGTAAGTACTAAAGTATCGTATCTTATCATTATCAATAATTTTATATGTATCTTTTGAAAAAAAGTCAACCTTATTATTCATTGTTGATAAAAGTAAATTTTTATTGACTTTTTTTGTTGCTTCTTTTCCCCATAGAGATATTGAATAGAACAAATTATTTTTAGTGCTACTGTGATTTTGAAAATAAACGCGCAAATACCCATCAAAGGTAAGTAAATATACCCGAAACATATAAAATGCGGTTAATCCTATTGTGAAATAAGGTATTATTGCAAAAATTGGTGAATATAACCAACTATCATTAAGAATTTCATCTTTGGACCAAAAACAAGCAAGAGGTGGAATACCACAAAGAGAAAGTGTACCTAATAAAAAAGTAGTTCTTGTAATTGGAATATATTTTGTTAAACCACCCATAAGAACCATATTCTGACTTTTTTCTGGTGAATATCCAACAATAGGTTCCATTGAATGAATAATAGATCCAGATCCCAAAAACAATAAAGCTTTAGAATAGGCATGAGTAATCAAATGGAATAAAGCCGCTCGATAAGAACCTATACCTAGAGCTAACATAATATAACCTAATTGAGACATTGTAGAATAGGCTAAACTTCTTTTAATGTCTCTTTGAGCAAGAGAAAAAGTAGCTCCTAATAGTACTGTTATTACACCCATTAAGGAAATGAAATTCATTATATAAGGTATGTCTATGAAAAGAGGAATAAGCCGAGCTACAAGAAAAATTCCTGCTGCTACCATAGTAGCAGCGTGTATAAGGGCCGAGATAGGAGTAGGTCCTTCCATGGCATCAGGTAACCATACGTGGAGGGGGAATTGTGCAGATTTAGCAACTGCACCGACAAATAATAAAGAGGCACACAAAGTAGCAAATAAGGAGCTGACCCCATTATTATGGATCAAGTTATTAGCTATTTTGAACAAATCCCGAAATTCCAAACTACCTGTTATCCAATAAAGACCTAAGATTCCTAATAATAAACCAAAATCTCCTACACGGTTAGTTACAAAAGCTTTTTGACAAGCACTTGCGGCAATTGGTCGTGTGAACCAAAACCCTATTAATAAATATGAACACATTCCCACTAGTTCCCAAAAAATATGAATTTGTATCAAATTAGAACTAGTAACTAATCCCAACATGGAAGTATTGGAAAAACTCATATAAGCAAAAAATCTCAAATATCCTTGGTCGTGAGACATATAATTGTCACTATAAATAAGAATCATGACTCCAACAGTAGTAATTAGTATTGACATAATAGAAGTAAGTGGATCGATCAAATATCCAAACTCTAAGGAAAAATCAATATCTATGGTCCAAGACCATAGATATTGATAAATAAAACTTCCATTTATTTGTTGAATAGACAGATTGGCCGAAAATCCCATAGCTATACTTAAGAGAAAAATACTAGAAAAAACCCATATACGACGAATATTTTTTGTTGCTGTCGGAATAAGTATAAGTCCAAATCCTATTGACATAGTAACTGTAAGTGGAAGAAAAGGTATTATCCATGCATATTGATATGTATGTTCCATAAGAAAACAAACAAATTGAGATTTTTTTATAATTTTAAATTGTTTCCGATTCACCAATTCTTATCTCTTTCGAAAAGAACAATAAACGATAATAATGAAAAAAAAAAAATTAATTTAATATTTAATTTAATTTAAATATTTAATATTAATATATATATTATATATATATTATTATATTATTTTTATATATTATTTTATATTATTTGTTATTTTATGTTTATTTTATGTTTTTATTTTATGTTAAATGTTGAAAGTGAAAAAAAAAAAAAAAACTATTATTCACAAAATAAAGTATAGATAATGATTAAAAAAAACGATCTATTCCGAACAATACACGTCTTTCACATACAACGATAAATAAAAATGAGTAACGCTTTTTTGAATGGCAGTTCAAAAAAAATGTATTTCTATGTCAAAAAAACATATTCGTAGGAATATTTGGAAGAAAAAAGGGTATTTAACTGCAGTAAAATCTTTTTCTTTAGCGAAATCGGTTTCTACCGGACATTCAAAAAGTTTTTTTGTGCGACAAACAAATAATAAAGTCTTGGGATAATTGGAATTGACATAGCCCGCTGAAAATTTTTTAAGATGAACGATTCACATTAATTAATGTATTGAACTACTCAATATTAGTTAGAACTAGCTGCTGTGGTATGTAGAATAAGAGTTTTCCGTATATTGGGTTCTTATTAAGAATAGTATTTTTTCCTATCCATTAACTATTCACAATAGAAAATCTTAATCCTATTTTTCTATTGTGAATAGTACAATTGCCATAGAAATTTCAACTCTTTTATTTTGTTATATGCCTAGCCTAAAACTTAATTGGTTTGGTAAATGTTACCTTATTTATATTATATACATATACACAATTTATATACATATACACAATATACATATACACAATGAAGAGTATTAATACTTAATGATACTAAAGTATCGGAATCATTAGAAAAATTCCAAGTGGATTTAGTGATGAAATTGTAATACATATGAGATCTTATTTATTTGATTTTTTTCATTGAAAAAAAAATAGAAAGAAAAAGGACAATTCTTAATTCTATACCTTGACTGAGAGCAAAATTCTCGAAATTTCAACTGTATTGGGGGAACTTAATTTATAGTAAGTACGTGAAAGTTGATTGTAAAAACCGAACCTAGGACGATACTAACTAAGGATTATTTTATTGAGGATTAAAATATGAATTTAAACGAGTCTTTTTTTTTTTTTCATCGATTCTAATGTTTCCTAAACTATATTGAATCCTTGATTCTTGACGATTCAACATGAAATGAATATTATTATTTCAAGTAAGCCGCCATGGTGAAATCGGTAGACACGCTGCTCTTAGGAAGCAGTGCTAGAGCATCTCGGTTCGAGTCCGAGTGGTGGCATCCTATAAAAGAGACACAATGTATCCTATAATGTATTCAATTTCTGATTTCAATTCTGTAATGGGACACTTTTTTTATGATATTTGTGACTTTAGAACATATATTAACTCATATCTCTTTTTCGATCATTTCAATTGTGATTACGATTCATTTCATGAACTTATTAGTCTACGAAATCGTAGGATTACATGATTCATCGGAAAAAGGGATGATAGCCACCTTTTTCTCTATAACAGGATTATTAGTTTCTCGTTGGATTTCTTCGGGACATTTTCCGTTAAGTAATTTATACGAGTCATTAATCTTCCTTTCATGTAGTTTCTTTATTATTCATATAATTTCCAAGAAATTGAACCATAAAAATGATTTAAGCACAATAACTACCCCAAGTACTATTTTTACTCAAGGCTTCGCTACGTCGGGTCTTTCAACTGAAATGCATCAATCCACAATATTAGTACTAGTACCTGCTCTACAATCTCAGTGGTTAATGATGCACGTAAGTATGATGTTATTGAGCTATGCAGCTCTTTTATGCGGATCGTTATTATCAATCGCTCTTCTAGTCATTACATTTCGAAACAACATCAATTTTTTTTGTAAAAGCAATAATTTCTTAATTAGATCATTTTTCTTTGGTGAGATTAAATACTTGAATGAAAAAAGAAGAAGCGTTTTTAAAAACACTTCTTTTCTTTCATTTCGAAATTTTTACAAATGTCAATTGACTCAGCGTTTGGATTATTGGAGTTATCGTATGATTAGTTTAGGGTTTACCTTTTTAACCATAGGCATTCTTTGTGGAGCAGTATGGGCTAATGAAGCATGGGGATCTTATTGGAGTTGGGACCCGAAGGAAACTTGGGCATTTATTACTTGGACCATATTCGCGATTTATTCACATACTAGAAAAAATCAAAGTTTACAAGGTACGAATTCGGCACTTATAGCTTCTATAGGATTTTTTCTAATTTGGATATGCTATTTTGGGGTCAATCTATTAGGAATAGGTTTACATAGTTATGGTTCATTCACATTAACATCTAATTGAATAAGCTACACGAAAAATACATAAGAATATCGTCCCATATATAACGAAAGTTTGCTTGTTCGAGTTTTTGTTTTGACAACCTGTCAAAACAAAAACTCGAAATGCATCTCATTACAATTCTAATTCACTTTATTTTTTTGCATTGTACAGCGAACGATTTCAAAAAAAAATCTTAAAATTAAAGAATTATAAAACTTTTTGTCTTATTAATGAAACACTATCTATAAAAGTAATTAGATAGGATAGCTTGTACCCTGTCAACTGATAACGAGAGAACGAAATCAGGATAAATACCAATCCCTATTACGGGTAGAAAAATACAAATTGAAACAAATAGTTCTCGTGGTCCAGAATCCAAAAAATGAGAGTGTGGAATATTGAATAGCTTGTATCCATAGAACATCTGACGTGACATAGATAATAAATAAATAGGAGTTAATATCACTCCAATTGCCATTACAAAAGTAATTAGTATTTTTGGCATTAAAAGATATTTTGGACTAGTAATTATTCCAAAAAATACTACTGATTCCGCAACAAAACCACTCATTCCTGGCAATGCAAGAGAAGCCATCGAGAAACTACTGAACATGGTAAATATTTTTGGCATTGTGATAGATATCCCTCCCATTTCGTCGAGATAAACAAGACATATTCTATCACAACTCGTTCCCGCCAAGAAAAAAAGTGCAGCACCAATAAATCCATGAGAGAGTATTTGTAAAATGGCTCCATTGAGTCCCATGTTGGTTATAGAACAAATTCCTATAATTATAAAACCCATGTGAGATACAGAGGAATAGGCTATTCTCTTTTTTAAATTGCGTTGACCGAGAGAAATTAAAGCTGCATAGATTATTTGCATCGTTCCAACTATTACCAACCAGGGAGAAAATATAGAATGAGCATGGGGTAATAGTTCCATATTGATCCGAATCAATCCATATGCTCCCATTTTTAATAAGATTCCGGCTAGAAGCATACATGTACTGTAATGTGCTTCTCCATGGGTATTTGGTAACCATGTATGCAGGGGTATAATCGGCGATTTGACAGCATAAGCAATAAAGAAACCAAAATAAAATATTATTTCCAATGCCACAGGATATGATTGATTAGTTAATCTTTCAAAATCTAATGTTGGTTCATTGGAACCATATAAACCCATACCTAGAACTCCTATTAAGAGAAAAATAGAACCCCCTGCTGTGTACAAAATAAACTTTGTAGCCGAGTAGAGACGTTTTTTTCCTCCCCACATGGATAAAAGTAAGTAAACAGGAATTAATTCTAACTCCCACATGATGAAAAAAAGTAAAAGGTCTCGAGAAGAAAATAATCCTATTTGACCACTGTACATTGCTAACATCAGGAAATAGAACAATCGTGAATTTCGCGTAACTGGCCAAGCCGCTAAAGTAGCTAAAGTAGTGATAAATCCTGTCAGTAAAATGGGTCCTATGGAAAGTCCATCGATTCCCAGTCTCCAGTGAAAATCAAAAATATCTATCCATTTATAATCTTCCTCCAATTGGATCAATGGATCGTCCAATTGGAAATGATAACAGAATGCGTAGGTTGTTAGAAGGAGTTCTAATAAACATATACAAATCGTATACCATCTAAACATCTTATTTCCTCTATGAGGAAATGAGAAAATTGAGGAACCCGCGAATATCGGCAAAACAACAAGTATTGTTAACCAAGGAAAATAACTCGTGATAAAGACAAGATATGTTTTGACCAGAAAAGCCCGTGCTCGAAAAATTTTATCGAGTACGGGCTTTTGTCGGTAAAGAGGAATCAAATGATTCAAGTGGAGTTTTTTCTAACGTATCAATAAGATAGACCCATGCTGCGAGTTGTTTCATGCCATAAATAAACACGGACACTCAAAAAATCTGTTGGGCAGGCGGATTCACATCTCTTACAACCTACACAGTCCTCGGTTCTTGGTGCGGAAGCGATTTGCTTAGCTTTACATCCGTCCCAAGGTATCATTTCCAATACATCTGTGGGGCAGGCTCGTACACATTGAGTACACCCTATACATGTATCATAAATTTTTACTGAATGTGACATTGGATCTATAAATTCCAGTTTTGAGCATAAAAATTTTCGATCTGGTAAAATAAAATTAGTAGTAAATGAATCATACATTTATATTGTAGACACCAGACGAAGCAGTGGTTTATCAAAATTTTAAGAATCAATAGAAATATATTTCTAAATCTGTTCATGAGAAAAGTCCAAGAGACTTTGATTTCTCTTTCAACAACCATGATCATTTGAGTTGCACATGTGAATTCAAATTGACCAACAAATTGGTCAATATTTCAATATTAATTCAAAGTATTTATTTAATATGAAAATATTTATTATTCATTTATTATTCATATTATTCATTTATTATTCAATCATTTATTATTCAATAGTTAATTAATTCAATACTTTCAATACTAAACTAAATTATATCAATACTAAACTAAATCAATACTTTAATATTAATTATATTATTAAATATTATTAATTAATAAAAAATATTTATTAAATATTATTAATTAATAAAAAATATTTATTAAATATTATTAATTAATAAAAAATATAAAATTTAATTAATAAAAATATAAAATTTAATTAATAAAAAATATAAAATATTTAATATAATAGAATATCTAATAGATTGATATTCTATGTGATATTATGTATCTTATGATCATAACTAATTATTCAACAAATTCGATTGATTGATACGAGTTGATTTTCTGTTACGATGGATTGATGAAACAATAGCTAGCCCAATAGCTGCTTCAGCAGCCGCAACAGCTATAACAAAGATTGAGAAAATGTCGCCTTTTAATTGGCGACTATCAAATATATCAGAAAATGTTACGAGATTGATATTAACCGAATTGAGTATAAGCTCAAGACACATAAGTGCTCTAACCATCTTTCGACTTGTGATCAATCCATAGATACCGATAGAGAATAAATAGACACTCAAAAAAAGTACATGCTCGAACATCATTGACTAACTCCTTATCAATCTCGATTCATTTCAATATGAACAACAATTCAACTCAACCGATTCGATTGATTAGAATAGAACGATTACAGAATAAAAGAAGGTATTGGCAATAGATGGGTTTAATTAAAAACCTTATAAAAACCTTAAACCTTTCCATTTATTTTTTTTTTATTTATTTAGAATAGAAATTTATAAATCTTAGAATTAAATTCTAATCTAAATATTTATTATTGACGAGCCATAGTAATTGCACCTATCAAGGAAACTAAAAGAATTATGGAAATGAGTTCAAACGGAAGATAAAAATCTGTTGATAAATGAATCCCAATTTGTTGAATGTTACTTATTAGGTCCTGTTCTATAATCTGGCTTGATCTTGTAGTCCAAAAAATTCCGTACCATGACGTATCTGGGATAATAGTAATTAGTGAAAAAAGAATACTTGTACAAACCAGTGAAGTGACCCCATCTCCAATGGTCCAAAAATAGGAATCATTGAAATATTCTGAACCATTCATGAACATTACAGCAAATATGATTAAGACATTTATGGCTCCAACATAAATAAGGAGCTGTGCGGCAGCTACAAAATAGGAATTCGATAGAATATAGAATAAGGATATACAAACAAGAACCAACCCCAACGAAAAGGCAGAAAAAATGGGATTGGTAAGTAATACTACTCCCAGACCTCCTAATACAAGAACTGATCCAAAAAATACTACAAGAATATCATGTATTGGTCCAGGTAAATCCATTATTAAAATGAGAAATTAATAAATAAGTCGAAATATTTCATGACCTTACTGAATGGTCCAGGAAAGGAAAAGGGGTAACCCCTTTTTTCTTGTATATGATACATTCCTAATTGAATTAAAACTTTTTTTTTATATGGATTAATGTAGATATAGATAAAATTATCGAGAAAAGAGTAATGGGGATTGTATATTTCGAAATCATCACGAAAAATAAAATATATTCTCAGTTTAAATCAAAGAATAATTCTCAACAATCAATAATTATTAGTTATTATTTGTAGTTACTGACCAAACAAAATAAAAAAAGATTGGGTCTTTTATATCAAAACAAAATCTTAGTAATTGGTAATCGTTCTTGAATCAAAGGGTTTATCTTTGTCTATTTTGATTTGAGTTGAATTCATAACTGTTTGAATTGTGTAATCTCCAATTATTGATATTGGTAACCGACCCAAAGCAATTTGATTATAATTCAATTCGTGACGATCAGAAGTAGAAAGTTCATATTCTTCAGTCATTGATAAACAGTTTGTTGGACAATACTCGACACAATTACCACAAAATATACAGACCCCAAAATCAATACTGTAATTAAGCAATTGTTTTTTTTTAATATCTCTTTCAAATCGCCAATCAACAACGGGTAGATCTATCGGGCATACACGAACACATACTTCACAAGCAATACATTTATCAAATTCAAAGTGGATTCGACCACGGAAACGTTCTGATGTGATCGATTTTTCATAAGGATATTGAATAGTTATAGGTAAACGATTTGTGTGGGATAAGGTAATTACGAAACTTTGACCAATATACCTTGCAGCTCGTATTGTTTGTTGACTATAATTCATGAACCCAGTCACCATAGAGAACATATTGTAAATATCCAGGAATAAATTGATGTTTCTTTCTCTTGTTTGAAAGAGGTTATGAATCTGGAATATCGTTATCGTATTTTCTTATTTATAGTGAAACAAGTTGGGAAGAAGTTGTCAATAATAGATTACCTAAAGAAATAGGTAAAAGAAATTTCCATCCAAGATTTAATAGTTGGTCCATTCTTATCCTAGGCAAAGTCCATCTTGTTGTGATAGGAATGAACAGAAACAAATAGGCTTTAGCTAATGTAATAAAGATACCAATTATCATTCCAAAAACTCCGGCCATTTTATTTATTCCGAAAAGTTCAGGAATAGATATGTACGGAATAGAAAAATTCCACCCACCTAAGTAAAGAACTGTTACAAATAATGAAGAAAGTAATAGATTTAGGTAAGAAGCAATATAAAATAAACCAAATTTGATACCTGAATATTCGGTTTGATAACCTGCTACTAATTCCTCCTCTGCTTCCGGTAAATCAAATGGCAATCTCTCACATTCGGCTAGAGAAGAAATTAGAAAAACAATAAACCCTATAGGTTGACGCCACAGATTCCACCCCCAAAAACCATATTTTGACTGCGCTTCAACTATATCAACTGTACTTGAACTATTAGATAATCATAGTCGATAATAACATCACTGTTCCCATCGCTATTACAAAACCGTACATGAAACTTCAGCTTCATACGGCTCCTCTATGGCCACAAATAAATGTAAGGACTGGTTCGGTATTTTCGCCCTCTTTGTAGGATAGATCGAATAAAGAAAAGATACATCGGAGAGTCCCAAATTAGACCAATGGAATTCTGTCCGCTAGAATAAGAAAAAAAAGTGCTTTCGAATTGATCTCATCCTTATAATGATAATTTTTCTTTGTTCGGTAATAACTTAATCTTTCAATAAAATATTCGTTATCAATATATATATATATAATATAATTCAATAAAATATTCGTTATCAATATATATATATATAATATAGGCATTAGTATAGGCATTAGTTCATGAATCATGATAAGAATTCCGTATGTATATATACGGATATAGGAAAGAAAGAATAAATAAAGATCTTTTTTTTATAAAAATTTTTATTCATTCATTCGATTATTGCATTTTATTTCTTTTGTTCCTGTTCTTCTGTCTCAGAAGAAGGTATTTAGAAAAAAAATAAAGGATTAATTCGTTCTTGATAGTTATTTCTTTAATCAGTGAATAGGAGCATACTCGAGATCGGAATCGTAGGGAGGTACTTCTTGATCATTTCTACCAACTTAAAGCCCTTATTATGATTCGTTTTATGCAGAAATATCTCTTTTTTTGATACCTTACATTATCCCCATTACTAATCCTTTGTGTACCTTGGTGTTCCTAACTGTCCACCGATTTTTGATTGATCCCCGGTATGTTAATACATACAAGGCAGTAGTGGAAACTCCATACAGTTGATCTTTTGCACCCGCTTCAAGATATGATGACTAATCAACGAATCTCAATCTTGGGGTAAACAGTTTACGCTGCTTATGTTTACTTTAACTTCATTCTTGTACATAGGGAATGAGATTTTCTCTTCTTACTGCAAATTTATATTTATAAGCTGTTTTGTTTCACTCATATAACTATCTGGTTTAACTCATTGATGAATAAAAAAAAATATCTATTCAATACATTCAACCTCTTTTCTTTATTTATTTCTAGGAAAGAGGTAAAAGTTCATGTTCCAACGAATCACACGTAGAGATATTGATAACACACATAGAGTTAATGGTATTTCATAACTAATAGATTGAGCAGCAGCTCGTAGACCACCTGAAAAAGAATATTTATTATTCGATCCATATCCTGACATAAGAAGCCCAATAGGGGCAATACTTGAAATGGTGATCCATAAAAAAACACCTATACTGAGATCACCTAAAACAAGGCGGTACCCAAAAGGAATTACTAAATAACTTAGTAGAATTGATATGACCGCTATAGACGGTCCGACACTAAACAAACGAATATCTCCTCTAGATGGGAGTATGTCCTCCTTAAAAAGTAATTTAGTCCCATCTGCTAAAGCTTGAAGAATTCCCAACGGACCAGCATATTCAGGCCCAATACGTTGTTGTATCGTTGCAGATATTTCTCTTTCTAACCATACAATTACTAGTACCCCTATTATGATTCCAAATATAAGGGTAAAAATGGATACAAACATCCATATGAGTCCATAGATTTCTTTTATGGATTCCAATGTAGAAAAGGAATTGATAGCTTGTACTTCTGTCGTATCAATTATCATTTCAACGATCAACTTCTCCCATAATGATATCTATACTACCTAGTATCGTCATGATATCAGCCAATTTCATTCTTTTAACTAGCTGAGGAAGAATTTGCAAATTGATGAAACCGGGTGGACGAATTTTCCATCTCCAGGGGAAAATGCTATTATCCCCTATCAAATAAATTCCTAATTCTCCTTTTGGGGCTTCTACTCTGACATAAAGTTCTTGTTTCGACAATTCAAAATTGGGTGAAGGTTTTTTACTAATAAATCTATATTCAAAATCATTCCATTCGGAATTTTTTGCTCTATCAAAGCGTCGGACTTCTAAATTCTCATAGGGACCTCCAGGAATTCCTTCTAGAGCCTGTTGAATAATTTTTATGGATTCCCCCATTTCACCTATTCGTACTAAATAACGAGCTAATGAATCTCCTTCTTTTTGCCATTGGACTTCCCAATCGAATTCATTGTAACACTCATAATGATCAACCTTACGAAGATCCCATTGGATTCCGGAAGCTCGTAACATTGGTCCTGATAAACCCCAATTTATTGCTTCCTCTCCACCAATAATGCCCACTCTTTCAACTCGTTCCAAAAAAATGGGATTCCGTGTAATAAGTTTTTGATATTCAACAACTCCTGTTAAAGAATAATCGCAGAAATCCAAACATTTATCTATCCAGCCATGAGGTAGATCAGCAGCTACTCCTCCGATGCGGAAATAATTATGCATCATTCGCATACCTGTGGCGGCTTCGAATAAATCATATAACAATTCTCTCTCTCTGAAAATATAGAAAAAAGGAGTCTGCGCACCGATATCTGCCATAAAAGGCCCAAGCCATAACAAATGAGAAGCTATACGGCTCAGCTCCAGCATAATTACTCTGATATAACTGGCTCTCTGAGGTACTTGAACATTTTCCAATTGTTCTGGTGCATTTACCGTTATTGCCTCTGTGAACATAGTAGCTAAATAATCCCAACGTGTTACATAAGGAAGATATTGTATAATTGTTCGGTTTTCCGCTATTTTTTCCATCCCTCTGTGTAAATATCCCAATATGGGTTCACAATCAATAACATCTTCACCATCGAGAGTAACGATCAGTCGAAGAACACCATGCATTGATGGGTGGTGAGGACCCATATTGACTATCATGAGATCTTTTCTTGTAGCCGGTATAGTCATATTTTTTCTTCCTTAATTCATTATTCCACGAATTCACGAGGTTCATCAAAATGAAAAATCTAATCTAATAAAATAAATAACTATTAAAAAATAAAAAAAAAAAAAAAAAAAAATTAAAACAATTAATCCAACTGATCCATTAATTTCTTATAACGGACTCTATTTTTCTTTGACAAATAAGCCAGGAGTCGTTGACGTTTTCCCAGAATTATTCGTAGACCTCTTTGGGATAAAAAGTCTCTTTTGTGCAATTCCAAATGTGAAGTAAGTCTACGCATCTTGCTGGTGAAACTTAATACTTGAAATTCAACAGAACCCTTGTTTTCTTCTTTTTCTTCTTGTGAAATAACTGAGATGAATGAATTTTTGATCATAAAAAATTTTTCTATCTTTTTTTTCTTTCCCATGGATTTATTTTACTTTACCGAATCGATCAGGAAAAATCAAAATAATAATCTTTATTCCAGTTATTTTAATCTAGTACACACAAAAATTTTGATTTTTTCTTTTTCTTTTCTACATTCATGGAAGAGAATAATTTCTTTGTACCTAAAAAGATTCTGCCGATTTCGTCCTAGATCCAATTGAGTTGATACGCCATTAGATCCGTGTCATGTACCAGAATGTAATACAGCGTATATGTATATCTTTCGGCTTTTATCTACCGAAAAATATCACAGATATATAGGAAATATACTATTAACAAATTCTGAATCGTGGATACATATATATCCTTGACATACTGAAACGATTGCCATTATTGGTATTAAACCAATAGCGATTCATACAAGCTAAATCTTCTAACCGGTAATTGGGCCAAAGAAACAATTTGCATTTAATGAATTTATTTGTATCTGTATTAGTATTAAAATGCTTGTCCTCATTCAAAAATTTTCCAGAGTTTCTTATGTTGTTTTCATTGCAAAATACTAGATTTCTATCCACAAAATTCCAATTACGAAAATTAAAACAAATTAGAATTCTCAATTCTCTACGACGTCTAGGAGATAGAATATTTTCAGGAACAAAGAAATCATAATTACTTTTGTCTCCATCCACAAGCATATTGCCATGTCTTGCAACGGATTTATCAAAATTATTCTTATCAACACATCTTTTTTTTATCCATTTTCTGTTAGTTTGGTGCTTAATTTTATCGATCAATGAAATACCTAGGGTTTGATATATAATAAATTTTCCATATCTTTTTATAGATAAACGAATCGGTTCGATAATCAATATTCCCTTTTCTCTCAATTCTGTAAGAACTATATTTTTCTGAGTTAGCATTATATCCAGACGTATTTCTCCTCTTTTAATCGAGGATATAGCAATTTTCCTTGGATTTATCAGTCTAAGTAGGAGACAATATACCTTGATATTATTGATCATTCTTTGATTCAAGGAGTTATCCCATCTTAATTGAAAAAGGAAATATTTTTTCAGGAATAAATCTAGTACTGCTTCCTTATTTTTCTTGGATTGTTTTTTCTTTTTACCTTTTTTAATGTCTGATTCCGTGTAATTGTCTTCAACATTTTTTTGTTTTCGTAGATCTGATCGAAGATTTTCTTGTCCCTGTTGTTCGTTTTTTTCTTGGGTGGAATTTTCTAATTTAAGATATTCTTTTTGATTAGATGATATCGGAAGATTTTTTTTTTTTTTTTTATTTATGTTGATGCTTTTATTTTGACTAATATTGTCATAGAAATAAAAATTAAAAAGAAGTAATTTGATTGGTATGATCCATGGTTTAATCTTATATGCATCAAAAAGTGGCACAAATTCTGGGAATAACGGGGGTTTTAGATTTGATATGGTACAATAAACCTTTTCTTGATTCATTCCCATCCAATCAAAAAAGTTTTTTTTTTGATGGGATGGTTTAATTCCTTGATGAATTGTCTTAGAAAAAATATCTTTTTTTTTCAATTTTTTGAGAATTTTGTTTTCAGTCTTAGTATTTTTCTCAATTTTGGTGCTGATATGCGTATTAGTCCAGGTCTCAATGTCGATATTTTTTCTAAGACAAATATGGAGAATTCTACAATCAAAATATTTTCTATCCAGATTTTTATGTGTAGCAATAATATATTCCTTTTCTAGATAATTACTAATAGCTATACTTACCAATACATAAAATGATTCGGGTTTCAGTGTATTGAAATTGTATGGAATTTCTTGGTTTCCTTTTACTTGTAATGTTGATTCATAAATATATGAGTCCTTCCTATTCCCATAATTCATATATTTATGTGATAAAAGATAATATCTGTAGTGTTTTTTAAATTTTTCTTTTTGACTCGTCAATGAATCCACTGCCAACGTATAGTAATTTTTTTTTATGTAATGAATTAATTGGTCTTTTTCTTTTTTATGTGAATCAAATTTAATTGAGTTTTTATTTTGAATCGTAGAACGTTGGTTGATTCTATTTCGCCATTTTTGAGGTACTAATCGAGACCATTTTGTCTGAGATAAATTGTATTGATAATGGCCCTTTAACCAGTTTTTCCATTCATTTTTTCCAGACTTATAAATTTGCTTTGATTTGGAATCAAATATTTCTCGTGTCATACAATAATCCTTGATTTTATCCTTAATAAAAGAATGGTATTGAAGTACAGATCTCAAGTGATCCTTGTTAAGTAATTGGGTTTGTGATAATTTGTAAAATACATATGCTTGGGACAAGGAGGATAAATCATAATAATAATAATAAATATTATTATTATTACTGATATTAGTATTAGAAATAGTATTAGAAAACGATTTTTTTATAGTCGAAATAAAGTTCATTGTATTTTGATCTGTTTCATCAATTCCTTCTCGATTTGTTTCATCGTTGTAAATCGATTTTGTGATAATTTTTTTTGTTGATTCAAAAAAAAATTGTGCATTGATCCTAAAAATAGTAATCATACGTAGAAAGATATCTATGTATATTTTTTCAATGAATGATTTCATAAAAAAAATTAATTTATGTATAAATCGGATCTTTTTTCTTTTAAATATCTGCAAAATATGTTTCTGTGATTCCGATTTTTTATCATCACAAGTTAGAACTATTTTTTTCTTGTCTTTTGTGATTCGTTCTAGTTCTATTTGATTCCTGATTGTGACTGTCCTATCAGCAAGATACTTTAGTTTTTTTTCTATGAGTGAGTAATTTGCCCGACTCATGGATCGAATTCGAATGGTTGATTCGCGAATAATCTTATTAGAATCTCTTACATTTTCATTCGGTTTATATACTTTTACCTTCCTCAATTCAAATAAGAAAATGGGGTTGACTTTTTCAAGTTCCTTCATTTTTTGTTTTATAAATAGAACTATTTTGATACATATTTTTTTTTCTTTAAAAACTTTTAGAACGAAAAGAAAATTCTTTTTTACTTTTCTAATTTTTTTTATAATTTTTTTTTGGAGTTCTTTATAAATGGGTTCAAAAAAAGAAGGCCGTTTTCGGGGAGAACCAAAAGGAACTTCTGTTTCCATTCCCAAAATTGTTAAAAAAGAAAAATTTTGTTTTTTTCTTTTTTTTTTCATTGGATCTCTATGATGAGATCGTTTTTTAGATTTTTGCCAAGGTTTAAGAAAGAAAGGAAATAGAATCCTTATCTGAATACCGTTTGTTAACCAATCTTTTGGAAATTCTGTTTCCGATAATTGAATACCATTATAGGTGCATTTAACATATATTTCTCTATTCCATTCCTTCCAATCCTCATACCACTCGGGTAATTGGAATAATAACATACGACCAATATTTTTAGCTATTATCAATGAAGGCAATACAATGTATTTTCTAAGAAAGGATTGGATTACTAACATCAAACCTCTTATTGCTTGAGCAAATATAATGTTTTCCCAACTTTCTGATATTGCTGTCCGTTCATTTTCCTCTTTTTTCTTCTCGTTTCTTTTTTTATTTTTTTTTGTCTCTTTCTCCTCAAAATTGGAAATTTTCAATTCCGGTTCTCTCTCAACCGAATTCCTAAAAATGAGATTCATCATTTCAGAAATATCAAAAAAAGAAAAAAAAAATGTTTTGTCTATTCGATCAAAAAAAAGGGGGGAATGCACATTTGCTTGAAACATTTTCCAAATAACTGTTTTATGTCTTTGAGTACGCATGGATCCTTTTATTAAATCCCTACGAAAATCCGATTGTTGCGAGTAGCGTATCAAAGCTTCTGTTTCATCACTATTATCTTCTGTTTCATCACTATTATCTTCTGTTTCATCACTATTATCTTCTGTTTCATCACTATTAATAGTATTATTCGTATTAGTAATAGAATTGGTATTATTCTCATTATCAGCATAAATTACCACAAGTTTGGCTTTTCTTGTACGAATTTCATAATCTTCTATCGCTTTTTCCTCATTTTCTTCCTCCTGTTCTTCCAGAATATTGGTCAATTTATATGACCATTGAGAAACCTTTTTACTGATTTCTTCTATTCCAATAGATTTATTTCTAGTTGTTGTTTGATCATTTGGATCAATTGTAATTATATCGAATACAAATTTCAAAGATTTTGCTTGATTTTCTGAATCAATTTTTCTTTGTTCTGCCAATAAAGAACAATTTTTCAAAGAAAAATTGGGTGTGAATTCAAAAGAAAATGAATTTAAGGAATTACCAATATAATTTAAAAATGATTTACCACCATCAAGCGAATTCTTTTGATGTTCAAATTCTCGGAAATTATTAGGAAGTAACTCATGGATCTTATTTATCCAAAGACTTTTTTTGGAATATTCCATATAAGGGATTAAATCATTCATGGTTGTACATAAATAAGATTTTTTTATTGATCCACGGCATGGTCCACTCAATAAAGGATCATATGCTTTGGTCAAGCATTTTTGTTTATTCTCATGATTGCAAAATCTAGTCCTTTTTTCGAGCATCTCTATAGCAATAAATCCCTTTTCTTTTTTTTCTTTTTCTATAGCTTTAGCTTTTATTCGACTTATTAATTCATTTAT